GTATTAATAAGCTATACCCATGCTGCGGGTTGTTTCATGCCATAAATAAACTCGAACACTCAAGAAATCCGTTGGGCAGGCGGATTCACATCTCTTACAACCGACACAATCCTCTGTTCTTGGAGCAGAAGCTATTTGTTTGGCTTTACATCCGTCCCAAGGTATCATTTCTAATACATCCGTGGGACAGGCTCGGACACATTGAGTACACCCGATACATGTATCATAAATCTTTACTGAATGCGACATTGGATCTATCCATTTTTGAACGTGATAAAGTTTCAATCTAGTAAATTTATAAATGAATTATATATTGAAATACTAGATGAATCGATGAGTTCCCCGAGTTTTTTTATTAATCTATTTCTGGATTGACAGTGCCAAAATACTTTGATTTCTTATGTTTGTGATAACATGATAATACCTTACGTGCCAGACGTGCTGATTTGAATTAATTTATGAAAATTCTAATTTATATGATAATATTACTTATTCAACAAATTCGATTGATTTATCCGAGTTGATTTTCTGTTACGATAAATTGATGAAACAATAGCGAGTCCAATAGCGGCTTCAGCAGCTGCAATAGCTATAACAAAAATGGAGAAAATGGCTCCTTTTAATTGACGACTATCAAAAAAATCAGAAAATGTTACAAAATTGAGATTAACCGCATTTAATATAAGTTCAAGACACATAAGAGCCCTAACCATATTTCGACTTGTGATCAATCCATATAGACCGACAGAAAATAAATAGGCACTCAAAACAAGTACATGTTCGAGCATCATTAACCAACTCCTTATCAATCTCGATTCATTTCAATATGAACAACAATTTAACCAATTGGATTGACTAGAATATAACGAGTAATGGAATAAAGGAATATATTGGGAATAGATAGAACTAATAAAGAATTTATATTTTATATACAAAGTCAAATAGAAAAAAGGAAATGCATGTGATAGCTCATAACAAGGTTTTTTATTTCCAGTTCTAAAGAGTTATTATTGACGAGCTACAGCAATTGCGCCGATTAACGCAACTAAAAGAATTATTGAAATGAATTCAAACGGAAGAAAAAAATCTGTTGATAAATGAATCCCAATTTGTTGACTATTACTTATCAAATCTTGCTCTATAATCTGGCTTGCTTTTGTAGTCCAAATAATGCCGTACCATGACGTATCTGGAATAGTAGTAATTAGTGAAACAAAAAGACTTGTACAGACCACGTAAGTTACTCCATCTCCAACGGTCCAAAGATGGAAATCTTTGGAATATTCTGAACCATTTATGAACATCACAGCAAAAATGATTAAAACATTTATGGCTCCTACGTAAATAAGGAGCTGCGCAGCAGCTACAAAATGGGAGTTCGATAGAATATAGAATAAAGATATACAAACAAAAACAAATCCCAACGAAAAGGCAGAATAAATGGGATTGGGAAGTAATACTACTCCCAGACCCCCTAATATAAGACCCAATCCCAGAAAGACTAAAAGAAAATCATGTATTAGTCCAGGTAAATCCATTATATATAAAATAAGAGATAAATAAATCAAAATCTTTCATAACTTTATTGACCCGATCAGGAAAAAAGAAGTAACTCTACTTTTTATAATAGTTCTTAATTATTAAATTAAAAAAATTCCATTTTCATGGATATGGATTGATGTAGATATAGTTATTGGCCTAATCTCTCGAAAGAGTAATTTGAATCTATATATTTTCAAATCCTCAAACTATATAAATATATTTTTAATATAAATTAAAACACGATTCTCGCCTCCTAATCAATATAATTGTAGTTATTCACCAAACAAAAACCCTCCTTTTTTTAGATAAAAATGGGTCATTAATCGGGAATTTTTCTTAAGTTTTTATTTCAGGCAAATTGAAAATTGTTCGAATTGTGTAATCGTCAATTACTGACATTGGTAACCGACCCAAAGCAATTTGATTATAATTTAATTCGTGACGATCATACGTAGAAAGTTCATATTCTTCAGTCATTGATAAACAATTTGTTGGACAATACTCAACGCAATTACCACAAAATATACATATTCCGAAATCAATACTGTAATTAAGCAATCGTTTCTTTCTAATATCAGTTTCTAATTTCCAATCAACAACGGGCAGATCTATAGGACATACACGAACACATACCTCACAAGCAATGCATTTATCAAATTCAAAGTGGATTCGGCCGCGGAAACGCTCGGATGTGATCAATTTTTCGTAGGGGTATTGAATAGTTACAGGTAAACGATTCGCGTGTGATAAGGTAATCATGAAACCTTGACCAATATACCTTGCGGCTCGTACTGTTTGTTGGCCATAATTCATGAACTCAGTTACCATAGGGAGCATATCGTGAATATCTATAAAAAATTGGATACTTGTTTCTTTCTCTTGTTTGATACAAGTCGCGAATATAAAAGTATTCTTTTACAGTGAAATAAGTTGGGAAGAAGTTGTTAATAATAGATTA